ATGAAATTTCATCAATAAGAATTCAATATAAATAAGAAATATAAATAAGAATAAGGAGTCTTTATGTCGCGTTACCGGGGACCTCGTTTCAAAAAAATACGCCGCCTGGGAGCTTTACCGGGACTAACTAATAAAAGGCCTAGAGCCGGAAGTGATCTTAGAAACCAAGCACGTTCCGGTAAAAAATCTCAATATCGTATTCGTCTAGAAGAAAAACAAAAGTTGCGTTTTCATTATGGTCTTACAGAACGACAATTACTTAAATACGTTCGTATCGCCGGTAAAGCCAAGGGGTCAACAGGTCAGGTTTTACTCCAATTACTTGAAATGCGCTTGGATAACATCCTTTTTCGATTGGGTATGGCTCCGACTATTCCTGGAGCCCGTCAATTAGTTAACCATAGACATATTTTAGTCAATGGTCGTATAGTAGATATACCAAGTTATCGCTGCAAACCCCGAGATATTATTACGGCGAGGGATGAACAAAACTCTAGAGCTCTGATTCAAAATTCTTTCGATTCATCCTCTCAGGACGAAATGCCAAAACATTTGACTCTTCAACCATTCCAATATAAAGGATTAGTCAATCAAATAATAGATAGTAAATGGGTCGGTTTGAAAATAAATGAATTGCTAGTCGTAGAATATTATTCGCGCCAGACCTGAACCTAACGAAAATAAAAAAAATCACAAGGGTTCGGACAATTTTGATCCCTTTCGTCGAAGTAAATTAATCTAAGGTTAAGATAAATAAGGGTTTGATCCGGATTTTTCTCCCATTTAGGTATCATATAACGAGAGATAGGTTTTAATTCCTTGTCTACTCTTTTCCTTTCAGTATTTTCCATGCCACAGCAATTAGGAATAAAAATTATATATCAAAGAAAGGTCTAATTGTTGTGGTTGTGTTGGAATATAATTTTATATAGTGCTAGTTTACTCTTTTGGTTAGTAAGATCCGTGAATTAGATGAAGGTACGGAAAGAGAGGGATTCGAACCCTCGGTAAACAAAAGCCTACATAGCAGTTCCAATGCTACGCCTTCAACCACTCGGCCATCTCTCCTACATAATGATTATGACCCAAAAACCGAGTGAATAGCGAGCCGGTACTAGTAGATTTTTGGATAGGAACGACCAATCAATTATAATTCTAACTAGAAAAATAGATAATTTTTCATCAAAGTCAAAGAAATTTCTTTCTTTTGAGGTTATGCGGATAAATAGAAAATAAAAAAACTGTTAGAAAGATTCTATTCATGTTTGCAAAACCAAACCAGCCTCCGCCTCTTTTTCTGTTATTTTATAACGGTACCGGAGGCAATCACTAAATTATAACGAATCAGCTGATTCATAGGTCTATTTTTGCACTTCGGTTAATGGATCTCTTTAGATCACGATTCTATTTAGACTATGATTCCATATCTTAAGAATTCTCAAATTCCGTTCCAGTCCAGTTTTATAGTTCTCTCTCAACAACAAACCCTACCCTGCAGATCTATTACAAATATTCAAAAAATATATATATATATATATATATAGTTGATTGTATAGTGTATACCTCCTATGCATACAAAATAAAACAGGCGGGTTTTTTCATCGTAGAATGGTTATTCGATCCTTTTTTTCTTCTTTGGATTGGATGAGAATTCAATAAAAAATTTTTCGTTATTATAATCTGTAACTTAAATGAAATTGAATACTTTCTTTTGTTGGTATACTACTCCATTTACATTAGGATGAAATCGAAGCGTACTCCAATATTTATTTCTTTGTTTTTTTTGATTCCTGTCAAAAAAGAACAATTTGAATAAATATAAATACAGGTCCCATATCTTTTTTCTTAATGAATCTTTTTTTATGTTATTTCGTACTGTACAATTCTTTTCTTTGTGGGATCGGTTTACCACGAGAGGTGATGAGAATAATTATAGAGTGGATTGCTACCTATGCCTAGATCGCGGATAAATGGAAATTTTATTGATAAGACTTTTTCAATTATAGCCAATATCTTATTACGAATAATTCCGACAACTTCAGGAGAAAAAGAGGCATTTACCTATTACAGAGATGGTGCGATTTGATTCTTTTTTTTATTGCTCTCAATCTTACGAGAAAGACACATGATTTGGGATCGGGATAGAAATAAAAACTTCGAGAAAAAAATATACGCTTGTTGGAGGTAAAGTTTGGAAATAGAACAATTCCTTCTGTCGTGTATCCTCCATTAATGTAACCTCGGATGCTATGGTTTAATTGTCGACTCTAGTATTGAGCGAAAGGCTACACCTATAGGTTCTGTATTTACAGGTCAATCCTACTACACCAGTACCAATAGGCCACATAGGGGAAGAAGCACTACACCTAGGAATCAACAACACGAAAACTTTGTTATAAATTATCCCGATCCTGATAAGGATCGGAACTAACAAGAGTGGTCGGGACAACAAACATCCATCTCGTTTGTATTTTGGATACCTGTATAACCATCGAAGGCT